TTATCATAATAAGGTTTCTTTTTTTTTAACCCTAATACATCTTACATACATAATCTTTCATTTTATCATACTATAAAAATGAAAGATTATGTATGTCCAATTTAATCTTAATCGGTCTCAATTGATCCCTTGGCACTGCTCAGAGGAGAAGTCATAGGTAGGGATGACAGGATTTGAACCTGTGACATTTTGTACCCAAAACAAACGCGCTACCAAGCTGCGCTACATCCCTTTCAATTGGTCTACAGTGTCATTGTAGAGAATTCCGGCCCTGTTTTCCATATCATTTTTTTCATTGATATATTCATTTATCTTCCCTTTTCTTCTTTTTGGTCTCCTAGCATATACCACATATAATAAAAAAGGAAAATGCATTGTTTTTTGAAATGCTCAAGAAAGGGGCTTTTTTTTTTTAAGAAAGGGCAAATAGTTTCTACGGAATTGTTATCCATTTAGGGATTCCGCGTACAAATACAAGTGGTCCTTAATCCTTAACTGCAACTATCTATATATCTGATCATATATGTATTAGCCTTATGTATTACAATAAAGAAGGAGGATTTTCAATGCGAGATCTAAAAACATATTTATCTGTGGCACCAGTACTAAGTACTATATGGTTCGTATCTTTAGCAGGTCTATTGATAGAGATCAATCGTTTATTCCCAGATGCGCTGACATTTCCTTTTTTTTGATTCTAGTTATTGCCGTGGGAGGGTTTGAATAAGATTAGAGATACAATTCTATATCCGAAACTACATCTCACCCCCTTTTTCTCTTTTTTCCCTTTTTGGAATTCCAAGAAGGGATGAAAGAGAAAGAATAAAAAGAGTATCATATCAAGATCCTTAACAAAATCGAATACAATTCGATTAGAAATATAGTTAATTGTATTACTTATTAATTACTATCTATTAATTTCAACGAAATCTTTTCAAATTTGGTTTCGTTCTAATTTTTTTTTAGTTAAAAAATATAGAAGAGTTGAGTGAATCAAAAATACAAAGGAGTTTCATGGCCAAGAGTAAAGATGTACGAGTAACGATTATTTTGGAATGTATCAATTGTGTTCGAAACAGTGTTAATAAAGACTCAAGGGGTGTTTCCAGATATATTACACAAAAGAATCGCCACAATACACCTAGTCGATTAGAATTGCGAAAATTCTGCCCCTGTTGTTCCAAACATACGACTCATGGGGAGATAAAAAAATAAATGGAACAGTCAAAATGACATATTATAATATATTATAATATCTAAATATAGATTCTAATCTAAATAAACCCATATATAAACAAACCAAATCCTATTTTTTAATTCTAATTTATTTTAAATCCGACCGAAATAGGATTTCGGGAAAAGGAATAAACAAACCATGGATAAATCCAAGCGACCCTTTCTTAAATCGAAGCGATCTTTTCGTAGGCGTTTGCCCCCGATCCAGTCGGGGGATCGAATTGACTATAGAAACATGAGTTTAATTAGTCGATTTATTAGTGAACAAGGAAAAATATTGTCAAGACGCGTAAATAAATTGACCTTGAAACAACAACGATTAATTACTATTGCTATAAAACAAGCTCGTATTTTATCTTTGTTACCTTTTCTTAATAACGAGAAACAGTTTGAAAGAACTGAGTCGACTGCTCAAACAATAGGTCTTAGAACTAGAAATAAATAGGTTTAGCTTACTTTTCAATCGAAGCAAAATTCCAATTCGAACTAAAACTTGAGTGGTGTTGTGCTCGAAAAATAGGATAATACAGATTTGATTCGTGTGTCATAAGAAAAACGCCGCGGGGAAGAAGAAATCATTTTTTCTTGAATTCCTTTGTTCATTTTGACAACTTTGGCTCAATCTTATCCTATTTTCTACTCTACCTTCCCGGAGTTGATTCTCCGGGGAATTCAATTCCAGTCAAATTAATCCAACGGATCCAATATTTCATTGGAAATCATATAAAGACAATTCCTATTTAATATAGCTATTTGTGCAAGTATTTTACGATTTATAAGCAATTGACTTTTGTACAGATCATTGATTAGTCTACTATAACTACAGGATACTCCTTTATTACGAATTACTGCATTTATCCGAGTAATCCATAAACGACGAAAATCTCTCTTTTTCTTATCTCGATCACGATGAGCCGAAATTAAAGCTCTTATTTTCTGTTGAGTAATAGTTCGAGTAAGTCTTGAATGAGCCCCCCGAAAACTTGATGCAAATAAACGAATTTTGTTTCTACGTCTCCGAGCTATATATCCTCGCCTAATTCTAGTCATTGAATAAATGAAATTTTGATGAATAACTAATTGAGTTGATGGCTCTCAGTTATTCTTTTTCCCCTTACTGATTTAGTTATAACAAAACGGATTCTTCGGATATATAAAATAAAAATTCCAATAACTTTTGCTACTATAACCGTCCCAACCACACTTTTTCTTATTTCGAAGTGAACTGTCTAAAAATAAGAAATTGATTGATATCTAGTATCGATAACATAGTCAAATAGATATATATAAAGTAAATATAAAAAGAATAGAGTGGTTCCATCGTTTCTATGGTTACTTCTTAAACGGTGAGGTCCTCTCTATACACCGGAGCCTTTTCCTTCATTTAATGAATCTTCCTTTTTTTTGGTAACTTGTACAGTTCACACCATTGTGTGGCTCTACCCATGAATTATCCAGTAATAGGTCTTTCACAATGAGATCTACCTATACAGTAACGGTATTTAATTCTGAAGGTTAGCCAGGTAGCTGATCCTGTTAGGCCGTTCTTGGAAGTCTAAAATTTCTTGTTCTTAAATAAGAAATATGGTTTCCCCCGCTTAATGAATAACCATTTGTTACCAATGGGGAATTGCTTCTCAGCTTATTGGATTTGCACCAACGGAAACCATAAATTTCATACGCAATAGGGAGATAGAAGAGATTTTTTTTTTCGCCATTGAGTTGAAAACTATCATTTTATTCTATTTATTGGTACTGATCATTCATACGGATTGCTACTGGTTATTATTGGTTCCTTTCTTGTGTTCCAGCCCATGATCTGAACGAGTCGCACATACACCCTAGTACATGTTCCTCGGCGCTGAGGACAGCCCCTAAGAGCGGGGGATTTCGTGACATTTCGGATTGGCTGTCTTGTGTTTCTAATAAGTTGTTTAATAGTTGGCATGCTGAATTGTATACAGACTGAGCTGGTTTAGATCGCTCCTAACCGGATGCTTATGAATTCTTTCTATTTAATAGAACGGGTAAAACGATAAATAAAATCTCAATCAAATCGCGGATTTATGCGAAATCTTTGATATTTTCATCCCACTGCTACAAGATCCACAATTCCGTGAGCTTGGGCTTCTGTTGCTGACATAAAAACATCCCGTTCCATGTCTTCGGATACAACCCAAAAGGATTTCCCTGTTCTTTGGACATAAACCATTGTGAGGGTTTCGCGCAGGTTCAGCAGTTCTTCCGCTTCCAGGATAAATTCTCCCGTTTGGGACTCATAAAAAGAACTTGCAGGTTGATGGATCATTACCCTGGTGATATAACATACAAAAGCTTTTCGGTAAAGAGAAAGAGACTAACAAGAAAAAATAGAACCGTACAGGCATCTTTTGCATATTGCATACGGCTCCCGAATGGAATTTCCTATCGAAGCTAAAATAGGATTTCTCATATCCAGATCGAAAAAAGGTCCAATTACCACCCTTCTTTTTGGAGGAGTTCAAAATACTATGATGGTTCCGTTGCTTTATATATTTATTCCGTCTGTAATTCAGCAATCCCAAAGTTTCTTTTTGATCCGATCAAATAAAATACGGAAAACTGTTTCATAAAATAAATATAAATATTATTCAGAGCTTTATCGGTGTGAAAAAAGTTTGTGACACTGAGATTCCGATAGATCAAATCGGAAATACTTAGTATTTCATACTGCCCTTTCGATACATAATTTACTGTTTTGAGAAAGAAATTTTATCATATCGAATTCGAAGTGCCATGCTATTATTACTCAAGATTCTTATTTCATATGGCGAAGGCATAGACTTCTTTTTTTTATCTCAAATAAAAAACCCATTGGCGCCAAGCGTGAGGGAATGCTAGACGTTTGGTAATTGCTCCCCCGACCAGGACAAAGGATCCCATTGAAGCGGCTAATCCCATGCATATTGTATGTACATCTGGTGGCACAAATTGCATGGTATCATAAACAGCTATTCCGGGTATTACCCATCCACCGGGAGAGTTTATAAATACATAAAGCTCTCTGTTACGATCCTCTATAGTGAGATATACCAAAAGACCAATAAGTTGATTCGAGAGCTCATTATCAACCTCTTGGCCTAAAAAAAGTAATCTTTCTCGATAAAGTCGGTTGATTAGGATAAATATTGTATCCCTTAGGAACCGTACATGCACCTTTTAATGCATACGGGTCAAAAGAATCGTGAAAAAAAGACTCAATGGGTAGATTTCGGCTCCTGCTCTTTTTTTAAAAGCAAAATTTGTAACTCTTTCACTAGAATTTCACTCTAATATTCTAATATATAATATAAAAAAATTTCATTAAACTCGTTGAATTAACTTCTCAATTGATGTATTCTTTCATCGAGATACACCCTCAATCACGATGTCATTTTCTTGTTCCTGAATGGGCCTCGTGAATTCTTTTAGGTTTCTGCTCTACTCCAGGTAAAGATAGGTCCGATTATGATTTGCACATATAGGACAAATGTACCTACTACCATTTCTTTTGGCTACAAATTTTTATTGAATCGATTTCAGGTCTTCGGCCAAATTTTCGACGTATTCATCCTGTTTTACTCAATTGATTAATAGGGATCATTCCTATTTTTTAGTATAGGAAAAAAGATAATTTCTAATGAGGTATCAATTAATAACCTAGTCAAATATAGAATAGGGTAATACAAAATTTAGAATTTGAAATAGACGCAGCAATCGTTGGTATATTACTAAGTTGGGTTTGTTCTAAACGGAGCCTGGATAATTTGATTGGTCCAACCAAGTCAACCATAAATTATTCTAATTGATAATATTAATCTGGATTCCCCTAAAATGGATCTAATTTCACTTCACGCTCCAATTTTTTGATAATCTTTCTTGGGCGAATCGGAGGATATCTCGCTCGGGGGAGAGAATGGGGAAATCCCACATGACCCAATATATCTGACAAGTCGCACTATATGTCAACCCAAGATGCATCTTCCTCTCCAGGGCTTCGAAAAGGTACTTTTGGAACACCAATAGGCATTAAATGAAAAAAATGAAGTAATCTATTTTACTTTGATGTGAAAACGTAATAGTGGGTTTAGTTTATTGGCCTCATAATATTGGTCTTTAGCATAGCATTTTTGATCTATAGATTGGAGAAGCTCCTTGATAAAGGAAGTCAGAATGACTAACGACAAATTATTCTAAATATACCCCTCGAATGATGAACAAGTAGAGATCCATTTGCTCATACAAAATGGTTCAACCACCCATTGCGTATTGCTACTTATCGGGTATAGAATAGATCTGCTTCTCTTTGTTCCTATAAACAAAATTGTTCCATTATTACCAATAAAATAGAACAAATAGTAATCCTTACTTCACGATAATTCACTGAAAGGGGAGGCCCCTAGCATCATTTTTCCAATGCAATAAAGTTACATAGTGTCTATTTTTCTTTCATAAAGGGGTATTTCCATGGGTTTGCCTTGGTATCGTGTTCATACCGTCGTATTGAATGATCCGGGTCGGTTGCTTGCTGTCCATATAATGCATACGGCTCTGGTTGCTGGTTGGGCCGGTTCAATGGCGTTATATGAATTAGCAGTTTTTGATCCTTCTGACCCCGTTCTTGATCCAATGTGGAGACAAGGTATGTTTGTTATACCTTTCATGACGCGTTTGGGAATAACTAATTCATGGGGCGGGTGGAGTATTACAGGAGGAACTGTAACGAATCCAGGTATTTGGAGTTATGAAGGAGTGGCCGGGGCACATATTGGGTTTTCGGGGTTGTGCTTCTTGGCAGCTATTTGGCATTGGGTATATTGGGATCTCGAAATATTTTCTGATGAACGTACCGGAAAACCTTCTTTGGATTTGCCCAAGATCTTTGGAATTCATTTATTTCTGTCAGGGGTGGCGTGCTTTGGTTTTGGCGTATTTCATGTAACAGGTTTGTATGGTCCTGGAATATGGGTGTCCGATCCTTATGGATTAACTGGAAAAGTACAATCGGTAAACCCAGCATGGGGCGTGGAAGGTTTTGATCCTTTTGTTCCGGGAGGAATAGCCTCTCATCATATTGCAGCAGGCACTTTGGGCATATTAGCGGGCCTATTCCATCTTAGTGTCCGGCCGCCCCAACGTTTATACAAAGGATTACGTATGGGTAATATTGAAACTGTCCTTTCCAGTAGTATCGCTGCTGTCTTTTTTGCTGCTTTTGTTGTTGCGGGAACTATGTGGTATGGTTCTGCAACTACCCCAATCGAATTATTTGGTCCTACGCGTTATCAATGGGATCAGGGATACTTCCAGCAAGAAATATATCGAAGAGTCAGTGCTGGGCTAGCCGAAAATCAAAGTTTAACAGAAGCTTGGTCTAAAATTCCTGAAAAATTAGCTTTTTATGATTACATCGGAAATAATCCGGCAAAAGGGGGATTATTCAGAGCAGGATCGATGGACAGTGGGGATGGAATAGCTGTTGGATGGTTAGGCCACCCCATCTTTAGAGATAAAGAAGGACATGAACTTTTTGTACGTCGTATGCCTACTTTTTTTGAAACATTTCCCGTTGTTTTGGTAGATGGAGACGGAATTGTTAGAGCCGACGTTCCTTTTAGAAGGGCAGAATCGAAGTATAGTGTTGAACAAGTAGGTGTAACTGTTGAGTTCTATGGCGGCGAACTTAACGGAGTCAGTTACAGCGATCCCGCTACTGTGAAAAAATATGCGAGACGCGCTCAATTGGGTGAAATTTTTGAATTAGATCGTGCTACTTTGAAATCTGATGGGGTTTTTCGTAGCAGTCCACGAGGTTGGTTTACTTTTGGACATGCGTCGTTTGCTCTGCTCTTCTTTTTCGGACACATTTGGCATGGTGCTAGAACCCTGTTTAGAGATGTTTTTGCGGGTATTGACCCAGATTTGGATTCACAAGTCGAATTTGGAGCATTCCAAAAACTAGGGGATCCGACTACAAGAAAACAAGCCGTTTGATAGAACATTGCTGGGATATCGTTTGCTTGTTTAGTTACTGTTTTTACCTAAGGTATTAGAGAAATCCTAATTTGAATCACTGCCATTTCTTTGACTCTTGTTTTTTCTTTATCCGGGAGATGATTCAAAATAAACAGGTATGAAAGTTATAATTGTAAACCACGATCGAACCTATGGAAGCATTGGTTTATACATTCCTCTTAGTCTCGACTCTCGGGATAATCTTTTTCGCTATCTTTTTTCGAGAACCGCCGAAAGTTCCAACTAAGAAATGATTTTTCATTATCTCAATTGAAGTAATGAGCCCCCAAAATTGTGGAGGCTCATTACTTCAATTAGATTAGTCTCCGTGTTCCTCGAATGGATCTCGTAGTTGTTGAGCGGGTTGCCCAAAAGCGGTATATAAGGCATACCCAGTAAAACTTACAAGTAAACCAGATACAGAGATGGCGACTAGGGTTGCTGTTTCCATTATTATAGAATTTCAAGATCACAATGAATCTATGATAAGATTGTTTATTTACAACAGAATAGTATACAAAGTCAACAGATCTCAATTATTACAATAAGATTTATGGCTACACAAACCGTTGAGGAACGCTCAAAAGCACGTCCAAAACAAACAGGTCTAGGGGGGTTGTTGAAACCGTTGAATTCGGAATATGGTAAAGTAGCTCCTGGATGGGGAACTACCCCTTTGATGGGTGTCGCAATGGCTCTTTTTACAATATTCTTATCTATTATTTTGGAGATTTATAATTCTTCCGTTTTACTGGACGGAATTTCAATGAATTAGATCCACAAGAATCCTTATAAGTCTTGGCTTTTCAATATAAAGTGATTAATTTAGGGCTCAGATTTCTACCCCATTCTATTTTGGTAGTTCGACCGCGGAATTTTTTTGTTTCTGTATTTCCGGAATATGAGTGTGTGACTTGTTAGAATTGATCCTAGTGCTAGTACAGAGAACCCATCTGTCATCTTGATAAAGATAGGTTTTGCTCTCGTCGGATATTTATTTTAGTATTTGAAACACGAAATATATGAAATAAATTATCAAATAGTGGAACTATGATTTATATTGAATAGTTAGACCCCGTGGCCGGTCTCCAAACCATTTTCAAAGAAAAAGAAGCTAACAAATTCGAAATGAAAAGATTTTTCTTCTTTTAAACTCCTGTTTATGCTTATTTTAAGCAAAGGACAAAAAAGTTTCTTTGCTTTGGATTTTGAGTCATTATTATATTATCGATATCAATTATCGATTCATTAAATAAATGATGATCCAATGGTTCTTACTCAGAGAAGCTTTGGGCTAAACTTTAAGTTTTTCTTGAGAATCATAATCATCGGGGGGTGTAGTATGAGTCTGAGGTTTTAATTAATTCATAGGGTCTTAACAAGAGAATTCCTATCAAAAAAAAGCCAAATTAGATACAAATCGAAATAATAATAAAAGAAAAAGAAATAGGGAACGAGAAGATTCAAAAGGCCTTTAATAAAGACAAATGAGCCAACTTGATGTTTTGGCACTATCAGCATAAAGAAGAGTTGTCGGATTTTGTTATTGTTTCATCTCGTCAAAGAAGATTGAATAAAGTAATAAATTTCCAACTTTCTTTCTATTACAGACCCGTTGCAATCAGCCTTTGTGTGCTTGTGCTTGAGCTGTACGAGATGAAATTCTCCTATACGGTTCTCGGAGGGGGAGTCCTCTTGGTTTACCTATCTCAATAAAGTGTATGATTGGTTCGAAGAACGTCTCGAGATTCAGGCGATTGCAGATGATATAACTAGTAAATATGTTCCTCCTCATGTCAACATATTTTATTGTCTAGGAGGAATTACGCTTACTTGTTTTTTAGTACAAGTAGCTACAGGATTTGCTATGACTTTTTACTACCGTCCGACTGTTACTGAGGCTTTTTCTTCTGTTCAATACATAATGACTGAAGCTAACTTTGGTTGGTTAATCCGATCGGTTCATCGATGGTCGGCAAGTATGATGGTCCTAATGATGATCCTGCACGTATTTCGTGTTTATCTAACCGGTGGGTTTAAAAGACCCCGCGAATTAACTTGGGTTACAGGTGTGGTTCTGGCTGTATTGACTGCATCTTTTGGTGTAACTGGTTATTCCTTACCTTGGGACCAAATAGGTTATTGGGCAGTCAAAATTGTAACAGGCGTACCTGACGCTATTCCTGTAATAGGATCTCCTTTAGTAGAGTTATTACGTGGAAGTGCGAGTGTGGGCCAATCCACTTTGACTCGGTTTTATAGTTTACACACTTTTGTATTACCTCTTCTTACTGCCGTATTTATGTTAATGCACTTCCCAATGATACGTAAACAAGGTATTTCTGGCCCTTTATAGAGAAGAGATATCATAGACATTTCAAATCAATCTTTTTATATCACTTGGTAGAGGAACAACAGTATTTCATTGCTACACATATGGATTATTGAAAAGAATAGGACATGTATTTGGATATTTCCCTGCAACTATTTGTGTCAAATAAATAATCCAATATTATGGGGTTAAAGGGAATTCTCTAAAGATAAAATGGATTATGGGAGTGTGTGACTTGAACTATTGATTGTGCCATGTAGATATATGTTATCTGCCACATTATAATTCATAACAAAATGTGTCTTTGTTCTAACCACCGCGTAAGCCCCATACAGAGGATAGGCTGGTTCCCTTGAAGAGAATCTTTTCTCTATGATCAAAAACTCAAATCTATTCGCG